AATTTGATTCACCCGTTGAATTTGATGAAGAACCAGATTCTAATAGAGATCATATCGATTTTTCAGAAGAAGAACTGGATTCTGATTCTTATATGGATCGTATCGATTCTTATCAAAGAAAGACAGGTTTAACTGAAGCTGTTCAAACAGGCATAGGTCAACTAAATGGTATTCCCGTAGCTATTGGCGTTATGGATTTTCAGTTTATGGGGGGTAGTATGGGATCCGTAGTAGGTGAAAAAATTACTCGTTTGATCGAATATGCTACTAATCGATCTCTACCTGTCATTATTTTGTGTGCTTCTGGAGGAGCACGCATGCAAGAAGGAAGTTTGAGCTTGATGCAAATGGCTAAAATTTCTTCTGTTTTATATAATTATCAATTAGATAAAAAGTTATTCTATGTAGCAATTCTTACAGATCCTACAACCGGTGGAGTAACAGCCAGTTTTGCTATGTTAGGAGATATCATTATTGCTGAACCTAATGCAACCATTGCATTTGCGGGTAAAAGAGTAATTGAACAAACATTGAATACGACAGTACCCGAGGGTTCACAAACATCTGAGTATTTATTCGAAAAAGGTTTATTCGACCCAATAGTACCACGTAATCTTTTAAAAGGTGTTCTGAGTGAGTTATTTCAACTCCACGGTTTCTTTCCCTTGAATCAAAGTTCCAAAAATTAAAGTATAGCACTAGATTCGTTTATTTTATTTGTAGCGAACAAAAAAAAATATTTAATTCATCGTAATCGTAATTAAAAGAAACAATATATATATATATATATTGTTTTCCTTGTTGACATAAGTTCTCCTTGTAGATAGACAGAGGTTTCGGATAATTATATTTTTTGTGTGTTTTTTTTTTAATTTCATTTTTATTTATAATTATTTATATAATTATTTAATATTTTTCATATTTAAATATATTAATTATTATTTGAACTTAACTTATATTATTTATTATTATATTACTTATTATATAAATATATATATATTTATATATTATAGTATAGTTTCTATCTAATCATATAGCTAATAGAATTATAGTTGATATTATTTATCACTTATAGATAATATTATTTACAATATAATAATAACTTGATATTACTTATGATAGATATATCATAAATAAGCATAAGAGGATATCTTTTTATTAGATAGAAATAGTAAATCGAGGCATCTATTCTATGACAGATTTCAACTTACCCTCCATTTTTGTACCTTTAGTGGGCCTAGTATTTCCGGCAATTGCAATGGTTTCTTTATTTCTTCATGTCCAAAAAAATAAGATTGTCTAGACCCAATGGTAATGAATCTTATCAAGTGATTTCAACACTGTATGATAATACAGATATTTAGTTCGTGTAATATGGTATGATATGTGGCTTTTGCCAAACACACAAGTGAAAGAACTTTTATGCGGATATATAATATCTGTATAAATGCATGTATATGTGTATATAGCTGGTTCAAAATGAATTAGCGAAAAATAGAAAGTCAATGTATCTAACTAATTACTCCTGATGTTTCACATAACAATAGTGCTAGTTGATGAAAGTGAATTCGGGGTCAAGAAAGGTAAAGTCAAATTTATTTGGGTTATTCGCTCAATTCCAATCGAATGCAACTGAATGCAGTATAGTATGAATTGGCGATCAGAACATATATGGATAGAACTTATAACGGAATCTCGAAAAACGAGTAATTTTTGCTGGGCCTGTATCCTTTTTTTAGGTTCACTAGGATTCTTAGTGGTTGGAACTTCCAGTTATCTTGGTAGGAATTTGATCTCTGTATTTCCATCTCAGCAAATCGTTTTTTTTCCGCAAGGGGTTGTGATGTCTTTCTATGGGATCGCGGGTCTGTTCATTAGCTCCTATTTGTGGTGCACTATTTCGTGGAATGTAGGTAGCGGTTATGACCGATTCGATAGAAAAGAGGGAAGAGTGTGTATTTTTCGTTGGGGATTTCCTGGAATAAATCGTCGCATCTTCCTTCGGTTCCTTATGAGAGATATCCAATCAATCAGAATAGAGGTTAAAGAGGGTCTTTATACTCGTCGTGTCCTTTATATGGAAATCAGGGGCCAAGGAGCCATTCCCTTGACTCGTACTGATGATAATTTGACTCCACGAGAAATTGAACAAAAAGCTGCTGAATTAGCCTATTTTTTGCGCATACCAATTGAGGTACTTTAAAATGAACTCGAACTAAAGTAAAGAATAAATATCCTCTCGAGGTGGGGAAAAGAACTTGCTAATTCCCCTTTTTAATAAAAGGCAAGTTTCCTGATTTTTTTAGACCTATGATTTTTAATTGATACCCTTTTTCTGATTAGACAGTAAAAGATTTCGTTTCGAAAAGAATTAATGTAAGTTTTTTGGTCTCGAAACTTGATTCGTTACTTAAAGTGGGTTTTGGAGTATTCATCGAAAGAAACAAATAAAAATGAAATTGGTTTGAATTTGCCCAATTGAGATATCTGAAATATATTACAAATAAAAAGGAAAGGAATAGATCCAGAGGTCACTACTTTGTTATACAACTCGTGCTTCAGAGAAATATCAGATAGAGTCGACGAATGAGTTCATTAAAAATGAAAATGAAATTCAAAGATCAAAATGAAAAAAAAGAAAGCATTGGCCTCCCTTCCTTATCTCGCATCTATGGTATTTTTGCCCTGGTGGGTCTCTTTCTCTTTTAATAAATGTCTGGAACCTTGGGTTACTTATTGGTGGAATAGCAAACAATCCGAAACTTTTTTAAATCATATTCAAGAGAAAAACGTTCTAAAAAGATTCATAGAATTAGAAGAACTATTCCTATTGGATGAAATGATAAAGGAGTACCCGGAAACACATATACAAAAACTTCATATAGGAATACACAAGGAAACAATACAATTGGTCAAAGCATGCAATGAATATGATCTCCATATCATTTTACATTTCTCGACAAATATAATATGTTTCACTATTCTAAGTGGTTATTTTATTCTGAGTAATGAAGAACTCGTTATTCTGAATTCTTGGGTTCAGGAATTCCTCTATAACTTAAGTGACACAATAAAAGCTTTTTCGATTCTTTTAGTTACTGATTTATGGGTCGGATTTCACTCGACCCGTGGTTGGGAACTAATGATAGGTTTGGTTTACAACGATTTTGGATTGGATCATAACAATCAGATTATATCTGGTCTTGTTTCCATTTTTCCAGTTATTCTAGATGCAATTGTTAAATATTGGATTTTTCATTATTTAAATCGTGTATCTCCTTCGCTTGTAGTAATTTATCATTCAATGAATGAATAAAGAACTCATTTGATCTCATCATATCAATAAAATTAGAATCCTTCTTCCTTTATAAATAAATAGAAATTAAGCATTTAATTCAATTAAGCATTTAATTAAAAATTTTACTTAATTCCTTATACTTTCATCTGTTCAAGGTATTCATCGTATATTCCAGTACAATTATTCTAGTACAATGCCAGACTCGTGTATAGGTAACTATACTAGTTACCTATCTAATTTATTGTAAAAACTCCGAAATTAATGATTGGACATGCAAAATAAAAATGCTTTTTCTTGGGTAAAGGAAGGGATGACTCGATCCATTTCTGTATCGATCATGATATATATAATAACTCGGTCATCCATTTCAAATGCATATCCCGTTTTTGCGCAGCAGGGTTATGAAAACCCGCGAGAAGCAACGGGACGAATTGTATGTGCCAATTGTCATTTAGCTAATAAACCCGTGGATATTGAAGTTCCGCAAGCTGTGCTCCCTGATACTGTATTTGAAGCAGTTGTCCGAATTCCTTATGATAAGCAACTGAAACAAGTTCTTGCTAATGGTAAAAAGGGGGGTTTGAATGTGGGGGCTGTTCTCATTTTACCCGACGGATTCGAATTAGCCCCCCCTGATCGTATTTCTCCCGAATTGAAAGAAAAGATTGGAAATTTGTCTTTTCAGAGTTATCGTCCTAATAAAAGAAATATTATTGTGATAGGTCCTGTTCCTGGTCAGAAATATAGTGAAATCATCTTTCCCATTCTTTCCCCCGACCCTGCTACGAAGAAAGATGTTAACTTCTTAAAATATCCCATATATGTAGGTGGGAACAGAGGAAGGGGTCAGATTTATCCTGATGGTAGCAAAAGTAACAATACAGTCTATAATGCTACATCAGCAGGTGTAGTAAGTAGAATAGTACGTAAAGAAAAGGGTGGATATGAAATAACCGTTGTTGACCCATCGGATGGACATCAAGTAGTTGATATTGTACCTCCAGGACCAGAACTTCTTGTTTCAGAGGGTGAATCCATCAAGCTTGATCAACCATTAACAAGCAATCCCAATGTGGGAGGCTTTGGTCAGGGAGATGCAGAAGTAGTGCTTCAAGACCCATTACGGGTCCAAGGTCTTTTATTCTTCTTTGCATTTGTTATTTTGGCACAAGTTTTTTTGGTTCTTAAAAAGAAACAGTTTGAAAAGGTTCAATTGTACGAAATGAATTTCTAGGTGTGGGGATTTCTTAACATCAAGTTGGTAAAAGGTGCTAAATTTTTGTTGATCCATATATATATGGATCAACAAAAAATCTCCAAACCCTTTTTGTTGCTTTGTTTATACTTTTTTTTTCGTTTTGCGGGATGCCTGGAATTCATTACTTGTATCCTATTCTTAGTACTAGACATACAAACGAAGAGAATACAAGGGAAGGATGGCAAACCGGAACTTTTTTGTTTAGATTGATAGGAAGTTGTGGACAAACAAAAAGAGAGAAAAGATTATGGGGGAATAATTGATTGAGCAAATAGAACTTCTTTTCTTCTATTAACTTAAACTTATAAACTTATAACTTAGAGAAATTATTCAAACAAATTTAAATTTCAAATTATATTATAGAGTAAGTTCCATTAGTAGTTTACTTTTACTATAGAAAGAGAAAGAAAGAATTTGGAGGATATCTCATGCATAGAAATCCAT